TAGAAAGAAGAATTATATTCTATTTTCAGGGTATGAACCTAAAAGCTTAATTTTAGCTTATCTTTCTATATTTAGGTGTAATGATGCACATTGAATTTTGATTTCAAAGGATTAGTTTAATTCTAAATAATATAATAAGAGTAATAAAATTACATTATCTATTCTATCAAAATAGCCCTTTATTCAGGCATCTTATTATTTAATTAATTATTTTAATGGGAACTAATTTAAAATTAATTATTAATTATTGGGTAAATTAACATTTGGTCCTGTAATTGAAATATTTATATTAAAATAGGAAATTTGATTTATTTAATTTTAATAATTATATATTATTATATAATTACTGTTAAGTTTAATATTATATTTTAAAAAAAGTTAAAAAGAAAGGGGGGGATAATATATATATAGGTATAAGACTATTTAAGAAAAGGGAAAGGATAATGATATATGATAGATAGGAATATTTAGACGGTGTAAGCCAACATCCCAAGTAGAGATAGGAGTGGATTGAGTAGGTAATAGAACATGATAGATAAGAATGTGACGCATGATCCATATAGGAGGGTAAGAAAAGAAGAGATGATTGAGAGAGAGATGTTTACTAATAAGGTATAAGGTGATATAAGAGACTGAGCTATAGGGTTGAAAGGATCAGACTATAAAGACTATATAGATAGGAGGATTTATGTTAAGGTGATAGTACATTAGATATAAGGAGTATAAGGAGGTTATATTAAGGTAAGTAGATGATATGACATGTAAAGATATAGGATATGTAAGTATTTAGATAGGGGTAACAGTACATAATATGAGAGAGTGGTAATACTAGTATATACATAGGAGATTATAATCATATAAATATTTATAGGTGGGCGATTCATATGGAGATGGATGTGAGTAGAGACGTAGGATCCGGGGAGAGGGGGGGGTCTATTATCCTGTTCCTTACTTCATTTAAATTATAATAATTATAAGTTTGATTCTTTCTTTGTAATTCAGAATTTGAATTTTATTATATGTAAGGTTTTCCTTAATTTCTAAATGATTTTTTTTAATTCAGTGTTTATTTTTGGTTTTTATTTAATGATAAAACCAGGATTTTAATTATAACTGACAAAAGTTGTGCCAGCCGTCGCGGTTATACAATTAGTTAAATTGGATTTTTTTGGCTAAGTATTATATTATTTTTATAATTAAAATTTTTATTTTGAGGTGAAATTCAAATTTAATAATTTTTTATTGGTTTTTATAGATATATGAAATTCATTTAAAGACTAGGATTAGATACCCTATTATTATGATTTTAAATTTGCTTTAATATTAATAGTTACGTTCTTAAAATTAAAAGAATTTGGCGGTTATTTATTCTCTCCAGAGGAACCTGCCCCGTAATTGATAATCCACGATTGATTTAACTTAGATTTTGTTTATATATCGCTGTCATTGAATGTTTTATTAGAATATTTTCTTAAAATTTTATGAATTTAATGTTAGGTCAAGATGTAGCTATATTTAAGTGGAGGTGGGTTACATTAATTTTATTTTTGGATAGTTAAATTTTATTTTAAGCTTGAAATTGGATTTGGTTGTAATTTTTATAAAACTTTTAATTTTGATTTGAGTTCTAAATAATGTACACATCGCCCGTCACTCCCATTATAAAATAGTTGGGATAAGTCGTAACAAAGTAGGCCTACCGGAAGGTGGGCCTGGTAAGTTCAGGATGTTTCCGTTAGGGGGTTTATTATTTACATTAATAATTTTTATTGTGCGATTCAATTCATCTTGATTAATATATTTTTAATTTTATATTTTTATCATTATTTTTAATAAAAATATTTTATTTTTTAGTAATTTTGTGAATTAATATATTTTGTTTTTATAACTGTGAAGGTTTTTATTTTTTATAAATAAAGTATTTATTATTTGGAGTACCTTTTGCATCAGGGTTTAATAAAATTAATAAATTATTTTTTTTTTCTCGAAATCTTAAGATTTAAGTCATAATGTTTTTTTTTGTTTCAAAAAAATATATAATTATGTTTTAGAGGTTATATGCTTTTCATTTAAGATGATATCTAGTTTTCTAATAATTGAATATAATTCATTTTTAATAAAGCTTTTATTAATTTTATTATTTTAAGTTTGTTATTTAAAAATAAGAGGGGATAATCTCTCTTTTTTTTTTAAAAATATTTTTTTTATAAAATATTATTTAGGATTAAAAATTTCCATTTATTATTTTGTTATAATTATGTATTTTTTATAAAGATTTTTTATATTTTTAATTTTTTATTAGAATTTAATTTTTAACTTTAAAAATTTTTAATAATGTTAAAATTAGTAATTTAGTTAATTTATTTATGGGAATTCGGCAATTTTTATTTCCACCTGTTTAACAAAAACATGTTCTTTTGTTTTTAATATAAGATCGGGCCTGCCCATTGATTAAAAATATTAAAAGGCTGCGGTATTTTAACTGTACGAAGGTAGCATAATCACTTGTCTTTTAATTGGAGGCTAGAATGAATGGTTTGATGAGAAATATACTTTCTTTAAATATTTTATTTGAATTTAATTTTTTAGTTAAAAAGCTGAAATTTTTTTATAGGACGAGAAGACCCTATAGAGGTTTACTAATTTTATAAATTATATTTTTTTGTTTATTAATTTATTTTTTAGAAAAATTAGTTTTGTTGGGGTGACAATAAAATTTAATTAACTTTTATTATTTATTTTCATTAATTTATGTTTTTTTGATCCAGAATTTTTGATTATAAGATTAACCTACCTTAGGGATAACAGCGTAATTTTTTTGGAGAGTTCATATCGATAAAAAAGTTTGCGACCTCGATGTTGAATTAAGATAAGGGACGGGGGTAGATTTTCGTCTTTTTGGTCTGTTCGACCATTATATTCTTACATGATTTGAGTTCAGACCGGCGTGAGCCAGGTCGGTTTCTATCCTTATTTTTAGTAATTTAGTACGAAAGGACCAATTACTTTAATTATATTATTTTTTTTGATTAATTTTAACTATTTTGGCAGATTAGTGCTATAAATTTAGAATTTATATATGTGTTTATTACACAAATAGTAATATATATAGTTATTTTTATTTTTTTACTTGTTATGATTTTATTATCTGTGGCTTTTGTGACTTTATTGGAGCGCAAGGTTTTAGGTTATATTCAACTTCGCAAAGGTCCTAATAAAGTTGGTTATATAGGTATATTACAACCTTTTAGTGATGGTTTAAAATTATTTTTTAAGGAACAAACTTATTTATATATGTCAAATTTTATAATTTATTATTTTTCTCCTGTTTTTATGTTGATACTTTCTTTTAGATTGTGATTATTATTTCCTTTTATAGTTAATGTTTATAATTTCAATTTGGGATTTTTGTATTTTTTGTGTTGTACAAGTTTAGGTGTTTATGGTGTTTTAATGTGTGGTTGATCTTCAAATTCTAATTATTCAATGTTAGGTTCTTTGCGTTGTATAGCTCAAACTATTTCTTACGAAGTAAGAATATCAATAATTTTGTTGTGTTTAGTTTTATTTGTTTATGGTTTTGATTTAATTTTATTTTCTTATTTTCAAAATTATATTTGATTTATATTTTTTTCTTTTCCTCTATTTTTTTGTTGAATTTCATCTTTTTTAGCTGAGGTAAATCGTTCTCCCTTTGATTTTGCTGAAGGTGAATCAGAGTTAGTTTCTGGATTTAATGTTGAATATAGAAGAGGGGGTTTTGCTTTTATTTTTTTATCTGAATATATGAATATTATTTTTATAAGTTTGTTAACAGTTATTTTTTTTTTAGGTTGTGACTTAAATTCTTTATTATTTTTTATTAAATTGGTTTTAGTAATTTTTTTGGTTATTTGAGTACGAGGAACTTTACCTCGTTTTCGTTATGATAAATTAATATATTTGACTTGAAGGGTTTTTTTACCTATTTCACTAAATTATTTTATTTTCTATATAGGTTTTATTATTTTTATGTTTGAGTATTTATAATCATTATTATAAGTTAAGTTGATAGAAGAATTAAACTTCTTTCTTATATTTTCAAAATATATACTTTTCTAAAGCTTAATCAACTAATCTGTTAATTTATCTCATATTTTTAATATAATTGGGTTAATAATGAAATATATAAAATATAATGTTGTAATAATTTGTCCCGTTGTAATGAAAGGTTCTTCGGCAGGTCGAGCTCCAATTCATGTTAATAAAATAATTATTGTGAAAAATGATCAAAATATTATTTGATTAATTGGATAAAATATATTACTTTGGAATTTGTTTTTAGATGTTAGGGGGATTACTATTATTATTAAAATAGATAAAATTATGGCTATAACTCCCCCTAATTTATTAGGAATAGATCGTAAAATTGCATATGCAAATAGGAAATATCATTCTGGTTGAATATGAATTGGAGTAACTAATGGATTTGCTGGAATAAAGTTTTCAGGATCTCCTAGAAGTCGTGGTTCTAGTAAATTGATTATTAAAAATAAGTATATAGCAATTAATATTCCTATAATATCTTTAATAGAAAAGTATGGGTGAAATGGTATTTTATCATAATTTCTATTAATACCAGTAGGGTTGTTTGATCCAGTTTGGTGAAGAAATAACAAATGGATTATTGTTAATCCTGCTAGAATAAATGGTAATAGGAAATGTAATGTGAAAAATCGAGTTAATGTGGCATTATCAATTGAAAACCCCCCTCATAGTCATTTTACAATTTCATTTCCTAAATATGGGATGGCTGATATTAAATTAGTAATAACTGTTGCTCCTCAGAAAGATATTTGTCCTCACGGTAAAACGTATCCAAGAAATGCAGTTGCTATAATAATGAATAATATAATTACCCCAATTCTTCATGTTATAAATAATTTATAAGAACCATAATATATACCTCGTCCAATATGAAGATATAAACAAATAAAAAATATTGAGGCCCCATTAGCATGTATATTACGTAATAATCATCCTGTGTTTACGTCACGTGTAATATGAACAACACTATCAAATGCAATGTTAACATCGGCTGTATAATGTATGGCTAAAAATACACCAGTTAAAATTTGAATAATTAAACATATACCTAAAAGTGATCCAAAATTTCATCAAATTGAAATTGATGAGGGAGTTGGTAAATCAAATAAAGATGAATTTATAATTTTAATTATTGGATGGGATTTACGAATTGGTTTTTTCATAATTTTTTTTTCGTATTGGTCCTTCAAATGTATTTGTAATAAAGATTACATAAATTATAGTTATTAATAGATATAAGGCTATTATAATTGTAATAATTGATCTTTTTATGTTAAATAATTTTATTATAGATATATTTTGTTGTCCATCTATGGTTTGGATTGTAATATAATTATAGGATAACATTTCTTCTTTTAATAAAATTGTTGTTATGATTATAATAATTAATATTAAAATTGTAGTTTTAAGTGAAAATTTTATAATTTCGTTTGAGGCGATTCTGGCTATGTATATAAATAGTACTAATATCCCTCCTAATATTACTAGAACTAGAATATATGAATATCATGTGTATTTTATTCAAATTCTTATTACTATTGAAGATAAAAAAGTAATTAAGATTAAATTAAATCCCATTCTTAATGGGTGATTTAAAATTATTATTATAGTAGATATAGTAATTATTATTATAAAAATTATTTTCATATTCAGCGAGTATTTTATATAAAATATTAATTTTGGGGATTAAAGTAAGGATTTATTATTCTCTTGCTGAAGTTTTAAAGAATTTTCTATCTATGATTTACAAGATCATTATTTTTTTTTAAACTATTAAAACTAATTTTATTAAATTATATTATTTTTTGATATATGTTTTTTTGTGGTTTAGTAATTTTATGTTCTTCTCGTAAACATTTACTTTTAACTTTATTGAGATTAGAATATTTGGTTGTTGTTATTTTTTTTTCTTTCTTTTTTTTCTTATATTTATATATAAGAGAATATTATTTTATTATTTTTTTTTTAACTTTTTCGGTTTGTGAAGGTGTCATAGGTCTTTCAGTTCTTGTTTCTATAATTCGTTGTCATGGTAATGATAATTTAATAAATATTAGAAGTTTAATATGATAAAAATATTGTTTTTTATTTTTTTTTTGATTCCCTTATGTTTTTTAAACAATTGAATAATTTTAATTTGTTCTTTATTTTTTTTTTTAATTTTATTTTTAAATATAAGATTATTTACTGTTTTTTATAGATCTTTAAGTTATGGTTTTATAATAGATGTTTTATCTTCTTCTTTAATTTATTTAACTATTTGAATTATTTTATTAATAATTTTGGCTAGATATAAAATTAATTTAACTAGTTCATCAAATTATTTTGTTATAGTTGTAATTTTTTTATTATTTTTTTTAATTCTTTCTTTTTCTACTCAAAATATTTTTTTGTTTTATATCTTTTTTGAATCTAGTTTAATTCCAACTCTTTTATTAATTTTTGGTTGGGGTTACCAACCTGAGCGCCTTTCTTCAGGATTTTATTTACTTTTTTATACTCTTTTTGGTTCATTACCACTTTTATTATCAATTTTTTATTTGAATAGTTTTTGTTTAAGTACATTTTACCCTTTGATTTTAATTAATTATAATTTTTATCTTTATTTAGGTTTAATTTTGGCTTTTTTAATTAAAATACCCATGATTTTTTTTCACTTTTGACTTCCAAGGGCTCATGTTGAGGCTCCAATCTCTGGTTCAATGATTTTGGCTGGTATTCTTTTAAAATTAGGGGGCTATGGTTTAATACGCGTTCTAGTTTTTATAGAAGGGGTTTTTATATTTAATAATATTTTTTTTATTAGATTGAGTTTATTTGGAATAATAGTAATTGGCTTTATTTGTATATTTCAGGTTGATATAAAATCTTTAATTGCTTATTCTTCTGTAAGACATATAGCTTTAGTAATTTGTGGTATTTTTTCAATAAATAATTTGGGTATATTAGGATCTTTAATTATGATAATTGGTCATGGTCTTTGTTCTTCAGGTTTATTCTGTTTAGCAAATCTTATTTATGAACGTTCTAATAGTCGTAGATTTTATTTTAATAAAGGTATAATTAGTTTAATACCTAGATTGTCTTTTTTTTGGTTTTTACTTTGTGCCAATAATATGGCTAGACCTATAACTCTAAACTTGTTAGGTGAAATTTTTATTATTAATAGAATAATGAGATGATCATATTATTCTTTTTTCTTTTTATTTTGAGGTTCTTTTTTAAGATGTTGTTATAGAATTTATTTATATTCTAATACTCAGCATGGTTCTTTATATTCTGGTTTAAAATTTATTTATAATATTAATTTGCGTGAATATATATTAATTTTTCTTCATTGTTTTCCTTTAAATTTTATAATTTTGAAAATTGATATTTTTATGGTTTGATTATGTTTGAATAGTTTAAAAAGAATAATAATTTGTGGTGTTATAGGTATAATATTATTTCAGACTTTGAAAAATACTTCTTTTTATATAATTAGATCTTTTTTTTTATTTATTTTAGGTTTATTAATATTTTTAATAGGTCTTTTTTTTATTTACACTAATCAGGTTTTTTTATTAGACTGAGAATTTATTTCTTATAATAGCATAATAATTACTTTAACTTTAATTTTTGATTGAATATCATTATTATTTAGAGGTTGTGTTTTCTTTATTTCATCTATAGTTATTTTATACAGTCATTCTTATATAATTTTAGATCAAAATAAAATTCGATTTTTATATTTAGTTTTAATATTTATTTTTTCCATATTTATATTAATTATAAGACCTAATCTTGTTAGTATTTTAATCGGTTGAGATGGTTTAGGTTTAGTATCATATTGTTTAGTTATTTATTTTCAAAATTATAAATCTCATAGAGCGGGTATGTTAACTATTTTAACTAATCGTATTGGTGATGTAGCTATTCTTTTATCAATTTCTTGAATAATAAATTTTGGTAGATGGCATTTTTTTTATTATTTATTTATTTGTGAGAATTGAGTTTTTTTTTTATTAATTTTATTAATTTTGGCCGGTTTTACTAAAAGAGCTCAAATTCCTTTTTCTTCTTGGTTGCCTGCTGCTATAGCAGCTCCTACACCTGTTTCAGCTCTTGTACATTCTTCTACTTTGGTTACTGCGGGCGTTTATCTTTTAATTCGTTTTAGTTCAATTATTTATATATTTAATTGTGATTTTTTTTTAATTTTGTCTTTGTTAACTATATTTATATCAGGTTTAGGGGCTAATTTTGAATTTGATTTAAAAAAAATTATTGCTTTATCAACTTTAAGACAATTAGGCTTAATAATATCTATTCTTTTTTTGGGATATCCTTATTTATCATATTTTCATTTATTAACACATGCTTTCTTTAAGGCTTTACTTTTTTTATGTGCGGGTTTAATTATTCATGTTATAAATGATACACAAGATATTCGCTTTATGGGAGGTCTTTCTTATCAACTACCTTTTACAATTACATGTTTTTTTATTTCTAATCTCTCTTTATGTGGTTTTCCTTATTTATCGGGTTTTTATTCAAAGGATTTAATTTTGGAATTATCAACTTTTTCAGGTTCTAATATTTTTGTTTATATTATTATATATGTTTCTGTTGGTTTAACTGTTTCTTATAGTATTCGTTTAATTTATTATACTATAAGTTTATATCCTAATTCTTATATTTGTCAAAATTATATGGAAGATATAATTATAAATTTTTCTATAATTTTTTTAACTATAATATCAATATTTTCGGGTAGTTTTTTAATGTGGATTATTTTTACAACTCCTACTTTTTTGGTTTTATCAACCTTAATAAAATTAATATCTTTATTAATAATTTTTTTAGGGGCCTTTTTAGGATATGAATTATCAATTTTTTATTATAATTCATCTTCTAATTATTTAGTTTTTTATAAAATTTCTTCTTTTTTAGGAAGTATGTGATTTTTACCTTCTTTTAGAACTTATATTTTAAATAATAATTTTTTAAAAATTTCATTTGGTTTTAATCATAATTTAGAAGTTGGTTGAGGGGAATTAATTTTCTCAAAACTATCTTTTTTCTACGTAGTAGTTTTGAGAAAATTTGTCCATTTTTTTTATTATAATAATTTAAAGATTTATATAGTTTCTTTTTTTCTTTTTGCTTTAATATTTTTTGTCTTTTAAACTTGAATAGCTTAATTTTAAAGCTTAATATTGAAGATATTATTATGGGATTTATCCCTTCAGGTATTTATAAAAATAATAATTTTATTTTTTCATTGAAAATGAAATGTTTTTTGTAAACTATATAAATATAAGAGAAAAACGGATTTTAACCGCTTTAAAAGATAGTTAGCGGCTTCTTTTAGTTACAACATTCTCTTTTAACTAGATTTTTAATCAATAATTTCATTAACAGTGAAATACCTCTTTTTTGGTTTTAGTTAAAAGTAAGGGGCCTTGGCCCTATTTTTAGGTCGAAACTAAATGTAATATTTACTTCATTACTTGAGGATAATTCTTTATGAATAATTTTTAATTGCAAATTAAATGTTATAATTAACTATAACCCCAGTTTCTTCATTCTAGAATACCATTTTTTCATTCGTGATATAATCCGATAATTAAAATAATTAAAAATCTAGATGTTACAATAAATCATGATTTTATTTTAGTTATTTGTATGATTTTAATTGTTGGTATTAAAATTACAATTTCTACATCAAAAATAAGGAAAATAATAGCAATTATAAAGAATTGAATAGAAAATGGTATTCGGGATGATCTTTTAGGATCAAATCCACATTCAAATGGTGTTATTTTTTCTCGGTTATTTTTTGATTTCCTTGAAATAATTGAGCATAGTATAATTAATGCTATTCTAATAATTATTCTGATTAAAATTGATGATCTGGTTAATATAATTATTTTTTCTCTTTTGAGACCTCTTAATTGGAAGTTAAGAATACTTTATATACTAAAAAAATAACTACCTCATCAATAAATTGAAATGTATAAAAATAGTCATACTACATCTACGAAGTGTCAATATCAAGCTGCTGCTTCAAATCCAAAGTGGTGTTTTCTTGAGAAATGAAATTTTATAGCTCGGATTAGGCAAACTAATAAAAATGTAGTTCCAATAATTACGTGGATTCCGTGGAATCCAGTTGCTATGAAGAAACAAGATCCATAGACGGAGTCTCTGATTGTAAATGGGGACTCTAAGTATTCATATGCTTGCAGTATAGTGAAGTAAATCCCTAGCGTGACAGTTATAAATAATCCCCTAATTGTTTGTCTATGATTTTTATTTATAATACTGTGGTGAGCTCATGTAATAGTAATACCTGAAGATAATAAAATTGTTGTATTTAAAAGAGGAATGTCTATAGGGTTAAAAGTTTTGATTCCTTTCGGAGGCCAGGTTATACCGATTTCAATAGTTGGTGCGAGTCTACTGTGAAAGAAGGCCCAGAAAAATGAAATAAAAAAAAAGATTTCTGAAATAATGAATAGGATTATTCCTCATTTTAATCCATTAGTTACTATAATTGTATGTTTGCCTTGATAAGTACCTTCTCGTACGATATCTCGTCATCATTGAATTATCGTTAATAATAAGATTGTAATTCCTAATATTATTAATATTGGATTTTTTATGTGAAATCATATTACTATTCCTGATGTTATAGTTATAGCTCCGATTGATCCCGTTAAAGGTCATGGTCTTGGATCAACTAAATGAAATGGGTGATTATTTTTTTTCATAATTTACTTCTCTCGAATATAAAGTTGTTAGTACTGAAAATACATAAGCTTGAATGATAGCTACTGCTGTTTCAAATAATATTAGTATAATTTGAATTATTATTAATATAATAATTATAATAGTTGATGCTTCTGTTGTGTTATTTCCTAATAATCTTATTAATAAATGTCCGGCGATTATATTTGCTGTTAATCGAACAGCCAATGATCCTGGTCGAATAATATTACTAATTGTCTCAATACATACTATGAATGGTATAAGCATTCCTGGAGTTCCGGCAGGAATTAAATGTCTAAATATATGTTGTGTTTTATTAATTCATCCAAATAATATAATTGATAATCATAAAGGTATTGATATAGCTAATGAAAAGATTAGGTGTCTTGATCTTGTAAAAATATAAGGCAATAATCCTATTATATTATTAATTAAAATAAATATAAATAATGATGTTATTATTAAAGTTAATCCTTCACTTTTATTTAAAAGTGTTTTGAATTCTTGATGTAAAGTTTTATAAATTAAATCAATTATTATTTTTTGTCGTGATTTTATTAATCAATACGGATATGGTATAATAATTAAAATGATTATTGTTCTTGTTCAATTTATGGAGTAATATATAGATGTGGATGGGTCAAATGTTGAAAATAAATTAGTTATCATTTTCAATTAAGTTCATTTATTTTTATTCTTTCTATTTTTTTTTTAATTTTGTAATTTTTATTAAAATATGATATTCTATTAATTACAATAATTATTATAATAAATATAATTATTAATCTTAATCAAGATAAAGGTGCTATCTGTGGAATAGAAAAATATTATTTTAATTTCTTCAGTCTGACAATCTGATGTTTTTTATAAACTAATTTTTCCATTAAGAGTATACGTTAATTACTATTTTTTGGTTTAAGAGACCATTGCTTTACTTTCAGCCACTTAATGATTTATTTTTTAATCATCTAATAAATTGCTTTGTATTTACTCTTTCAATTATAATTGGTATAAATCTATGATTTGCTCCGCAAATTTCAGAGCATTGGCCATATATGATTCCAGGGCGATTGATAAATATAGATCCTTGATTTAATCGCCCTGGAATAGCATCAATTTTAATTCCTAATCTTGGAATTGTTCATGAGTGTAAAACATCGGTGGCTGTTACAATAATACGAATTTGATTATTTATAGGGAGTGTAATTCGATTGTCAGTTTCTAATAGTCGGAATTCATTATTTTCAATTTCTCTGGTTGGTTTTATATATGATTCAAATTCAATATTCTTGAAATCTGAATATTCATAACTTCAATATCATTGATGTCCAATAGCTTTAATTGTTAAAGTGGGATTTTTTGTTTCATCTATTATATATAAAATACGAAGTGAGGGTAGAGCAATTAAAATAAGAATTATAGCTGGAATAATCGTTCAAATAATTTCAATTATTTGATTTTCTATTATAAATCGGTTGATTATTTTATTAAAAAGTATTTTGAATATAATTCATGCGATAATGGTTGTAATTATAATTAAAATAATTATTGTATTGTCGTGAAAAAATATTAATTGTTCTATAAGTGGTGAATTTGGATCTTGAAAATTAATTTGTGATCATTTTCTAATTTCTAAAAAAAGATTATTCTTTATAAATGAATCTTAAATTCATTGCATATATTTCTGCCATATTAGAAATTAAATGCAATAGGTATTTCATTGTATGAGTGTTCAGCTGGGGGATAATTTTGTAATCATTCAATACTTGAATTTAAATTTATTACGAATATAATTTTTCGTTTGGATACTATTCTTTCTCATATAATTATAATAAATATTATAGTCCCTAAAATTGAAATAGTTGATCCAATAGATGAGATTACATTTCATGATATATATATATCTGGATAATCTGAATATCGTCGAGGTATTCCTCTTAATCCTAAAAAATGTTGTGGAAAGAAGGTTAAATTTACTCCAATGAATATAGTGAAAAATTGTGTTTTTAGTCATTTAGGATTTATTGTTATTCCTGTAAATAAAGGGTATCACTGAATAAATCCAGCTATAATAGCAAATACAGCTCCTATAGATAATACATAATGGAAGTGTGCTACAACGTAATATGTATCATGAAGAACAATATCAATAGATGAGTTTGCTAATACAATTCCAGTTAAACCCCCAATTGTGAATAAAAATACGAATCCAAGGGTTCATAATATTGATGGAGAATAATTAATTATAGAACCATGAATAGTTGCTAGCCAACTAAAGATTTTAATTCCGGTTGGAATAGCAATAATTATTGTGGCTGATGTAAAGTATGCTCGGGTATCAACATCTATACCAACTGTAAATATATGATGAGCTCATACAATAAATCCTAATAAACCAATAGCTAGTATAGCGTAAATTATTCCTGTTGAACCAAATGCATTTCTTTTACCGCTTTCTTGACTAATAATATGTGAAATAATTCCAAATCCTGGTAAAATTAAAATGTATACTTCTGGATGTCCAAAAAATCAAAATAGATGTTGATATAAAACCGGGTCACCCCCACCAGCTGGATCAAAGAATGATGTGTTTAAATTTCGATCTGTTAATAGTATTGTAATTGCTCCTGCAAGTACGGGCAGTGATAATAGTAATAGTAGTGCAGTAATTCCTACTGATCATACAAATAAGGGAATTTTTTCACTTGTTATTCCTGATGTTCGTATATTGATAATAGTGGAGATGAAGTTTACTGCTCCTAAAATGGATGACACTCCTGCGAGATGAAGAGAGAAAATTGTTAGATCTACTGAAGCACCATTATGAGCAATATTACTTGATAAGGGGGGGTATACTGTTCATCCTGTTCCAGCTCCTGCATCTACTATACTACCAACTAATAATAATGTTAATGAAGGAGGTAATAATCAGAATCTTATATTATTTATTCGTGGGAAAGCTATATCAGGGGCTCCAATTATTAAAGGTACTAGTCAATTACCAAAACCACCAATTATAATTGGTATAACTATAAAGAAAATTATAATGAAGGCGTGTGCTGTTACAATGACATTATAGATTTGGTCATTTCCAATAAACGATCCAGGTTGTCCCAATTCAATTCGAATAATTCATCTTATTGATATACCAATTATTCCTGATCATATACCTAATATAAAATATAGTGTTCCAATATCTTTATGATTTGTTGAAAATATTCATTTATTCAATTTTATGTTCTCTAAATAAATTAATTTATATAGATAAAGTGTCTGATTATAGGTTGTAAATTGTAAATTTATATATGAATTTTTAATTCCTTTATCAGGCTTTATAGTCAATTTTATGATATTAGACTGCAATTCTGAAGTAGTATTTTACTAAAGCCTATAAAATTATATTTATATTTTTAACTTTGAAGGTTAATAGTTTATTTAACTTAAGGATTTATAATATTGTAATAATTATAGTAATTGGTAGTATCATGTTGATTAAAAAATTTATTATATATGATATTTTTATATTTTTTCTTTTTACATTTCATTTATTAATATAATTATTTATTATAATAATTGGCGTAATTATACGTATATAATAAAATAATGTAATTATTGATGTTATTATTAAAATTATAATTGTAATTTTACATTCATTATTAATTAGTGATTGAATAACTAATCATTTAGGTAAAAATCCTAAGAATGGGGGTAGACCCCCCAAACTTAATATTATTATAATAATGCTAATTTTTTCAGTTTTAGTTTTAATATTAATATTTATTTGATTAATAAAATTAATTGATTTTTTTATAAAATTATTTGTTAAAATAATAATAATTATTGAATAAATAATTAAATATTTTATTCATGTATCGTTATCATAAATAATACATGTCGTAATTCACCCTAAATGATTAATTGATGAGTATGCTATAATTTTTTTTAAAGATGTTTGGTTAATACCTCCAATTGCTCCAATAAGGGCACTTAAAATTGCTAATACATTAATTATAAAAATATTATTATTTGTATTTCTTAAAATATAAAGTGGTGCAATCCTCTGTCATGTTATAAGTATTATACAATTGTTCCATTTCAATTTTTTTATTATATTAATAAATCATAAATGCATTGGGGCTATTCCAATTTTTATTGATATTCTTAAAGTAATTATTGATATGGCTATATAGTTGATTATATTTTCATTAATTATAATTAAAGGATTTATGGTAATTGTAAATAGAAGTATTATTGAAGCTATTCTTTGAATAATGAAGTAAATTATTTTTGATTCAGAGGATATTAGGTTTTTTCTATCTTCTATTAGAGGGATGAAAGATAATATATTAATTTCTAATCCCATCCATATTCTAAATCAATTTTCTGATCTTAATACTAATATTGTTGATATTAAAGTAGTTGTTAATATTAAAATTTTAGTTGAAATCTTTATTAT